AATGGATTCTATATCAAACTATAGCTATTGCATTAAAGAAGAAAAGAAACTAATAGAAGTCGAAGACGCGGAATGGTAGTGAATAGAGAAAAAGATTCTTCTGATTTTCTTGTTCCTGAAAATATTCTATCTATCTCCTAGACGCCGTAGAGAATTGAGAATTTTCATGTCTTTCAATTCTCGTACTCGTAATTGGAAAGTTACGGAAGGAGATCCATCATTTTGCAATGAAAACAACATAAAAAACTCTGGACAATTTCGAAATCAGACCAAGCGTCTTAATACATATGCAAAAAAATTCATTATTGGCCCACCATTGATTACAAGATTTAGCTTTTATGAATCGCTATTGGTTTGATACGAATAATGGCAATCGTTTCAGTATGTTAAGGATACAGATGTATCCACAATTCATTTAGAGTTACTTAATAGCCTATTTCTTATACTATATCTCTATCCCGTGAAATTCTCGAGCCGAAAGATGGATGCATATGCTGTGTTTCATTTTGCTAAATGATATCAATTTAATGGTGTATCAATTCTATAAATTGGATATAGCAATAAATAAATCAGCAAAATTCTTTTATTTTAGATAGAAGAAATGTTTCTTCTATCTAAAATAAAAGAATGTACCCTTCTATCCAAATCCAATTTGCATCGATAAAATAAATCCAAATTCCAGATTCCAGCAGTAGATGAATAATAGCAAATTTTTGTGTGTACGAGATTCGAATAACTTCAAAATAACTGACATAATTTTTGATTTTTCCTGATCAGAAAAATACATGAAAAAGAAAGGAGGTAGAAAAATTTTTTGATTTATGGTTAAAGAAGAAAAACAAGAAAACAGGGGTTCTGTTGAATTTCAAGTATTCAGTTTCACCAATAAGATACGGAGACTTGCTTCACATTTGGAATTACACAAAAAAGATTTTTCATCGGAAAGAGGTCTACGAAGACTTTTGGGAAAACGTCAACGTTTGCTGGCTTATTTGGCAAAGAAAAATAGAGTACGTTATAAGAAATTAATCAGTCAGTTGGATATTCGGGAGAAGTAATTTAATCGTTCGAATTTTTTTCTTATTTTATTAGTAGTCTTATAGTAGTCTTAGATTTTGCATTTTGATGAGCCTCGTTTTGAGGAATTCATGGAATAATCCATTTTCATGGAATAATGAATTAAGGAAGAAAGGATATGAGTCTACCGCTTACAAGAAAGGATCTCATGATAGTCAATATGGGCCCTCACCACCCATCAATGCATGGTGTTCTTCGACTGATCGTTACTCTCGATGGTGAAGATGTTATTGATTGTGAACCCATATTAGGCTATTTACACAGAGGAATGGAAAAAATCGCAGAAAACAGAACTATTATACAATACTTGCCTTATGTAACACGGTGGGATTATTTAGCTACTATGTTTACAGAAGCAATAACGGTAAATGCACCTGAATTCTTGGAGAATATTCAAATACCCCAAAGAGCCAGCTATATTAGGGTAATTATGTTAGAATTGAGCCGTATAGCTTCTCACTTGTTATGGCTTGGACCTTTTATGGCAGATCTCGGGGCACAGACCCCTTTTTTCTACATTTTTAGAGAGAGAGAATTGATATATGATCTATTTGAAGCTGCTACAGGTATGCGAATGATGCATAATTACTTTCGCATCGGAGGAGTAGCTGCCGATCTACCTTATGGGTGGATGGATAAATGTTTAGATTTCTGTGATTATTTTTTACGAGGAGTTGTTGAATATGAACAACTTATTACACAGAATCCTGTTTTTTTAGAACGAGTTGAAGGAGTCGGTTTTATTAGCGGAGAAGAAGCTGTTAATTGGGGCTTATCGGGACCAATGTTACGAGCTTCTGGAATACAATGGGATCTTCGTAAAATTGATCCTTATGAGTCTTACAATCAATTCGATTGGAAAGTCCAATGGCAAAAAGAAGGAGATTCATTAGCTCGCTATTTAGTACGAATCGGTGAAATGAGAGAATCCATCAAAATTATTCAACAGGCTATAGAGAAAATTCCTGGAGGGCCTTATGAGAATTTAGAAGCCCGACGCTTTAAGAAAGCAAAGAATTCCGAATGGAATGATTTTGAATATCGATTTCTTGGTAAAAAACCTTCGCCCAATTTTGAATTATCAAAGCAAGAGCTTTATGTAAGAGTAGAAGCTCCAAAAGGTGAATTAGGAATTTATCTGGTAGGAGATGATAGTCTTTTCCCCTGGAGATGGAAAATTCGTCCACCCGGTTTTATTAATTTGCAAATTCTTCCTCAGCTAGTTAAAAAAATGAAATTGGCTGATATCATGACGATATTAGGTAGTATAGATATCATTATGGGGGAAGTTGATCGTTGAAATGATAATAGATAGGGTAGAGGTAGAAACTATCAATTCTTTTTCGAAATCGGAATTATTAAAAGAAGTCTATGGACTGATATGGATTCTACCCATTTTGACCCTCCTATTGGGAATCACAATACAAGTACTCGTAATTGTGTGGTTAGAAAGAGAAATATCCGCATCGATACAACAACGTATTGGTCCTGAATATGCTGGCCCCCTGGGACTGCTTCAAGCTATAGCAGATGGAACTAAGCTACTTTTTAAAGAGGATATCCTCCCATCCCGAGGAGAGATTCCTTTATTTAGCATTGGACCCTCTATAGCAGTCATATCCATTTTATTAAGTTTTTTAGTTATCCCTTTGGGATATCGTTTTGTTTTAGCTGATCTTAGTATTGGTGTTTTTTTATGGATTGCCATTTCAAGTGTTGCTCCTATTGGTCTTCTTATGGCAGGATATAGCTCAAATAATAAATATTCTTTTTCAGGCGGTCTACGAGCGGCTGCTCAATCTATTAGTTATGAAATACCATTAACTTTTTGTGTACTAGCAATATCTCTACGTGTGATTCGTTAAAATAGGAGCTTTTTCCTCTAAAATACATTGAATACTTATCTTCCTTTTCTTATTAAGTATTCAGGTTGGTAAGTTAAACTAGATAGCTATATGAGTGAAACAAAACCGCTTATTAATTTGTAGTAAAAAGAAAAAATCTCATTTCCTAAGTACAAGAAAAAAGTTGAAGTAAACATAAGCAGTGTAAACTCTTTACCCCAAGGTTGAGATTGTTTGATTAGTCATCATATCTTGAAGCGGGCAAGAATAAAAGATTCGCGATATGGAATTCCATTACTAGAATATTTTTAGTTATTACTATAACTTATAACCATAAGGGAATCCATCAAAGTTAGTGAGGGATTAGGAACACTAAAGTACATAAAGGATTAGTAATGAGAGAATCTAAATCATTAGGCATTTTTCCTCATAAAAGGAATCATAATAAGGACTTGAAATTGGTGGAAATGATCAAGTAGTACTTTCTTCGGATTCCGATCCAGAGTATGTTCCCATTCACTTGTTAAGGAAATAGCTATCAAGAACGAATTAACCCTTTATTCCTTTTTTCTTTTTAAGTACCCCTTCCTGGGGAAAGAAGAATAGGACAAAAGATATGGAATGCAATACAAAAAAGGATCCTTATTTATTCTTTCCTTCCTTTATCTATATTCATACAGAATTCCTCATGAACTAATGCCCAATTCTTTCCATTTATTAATTGCTATAACGAGTGTTTTATTCCAATATCTAAGTTATTACTGAACAAAGAAAAATTCTCATTTTATTATATAAAGGATGAGATCAATTCGGAAGCGCTTTTTTATTATTCTAGCAGACGGAATTGCTTTGGTCTAATTTAGGACTTTCCAATCAATTTTATCTTACCTAATTTTATCTACGTCCAGGGGATAATACCGAAACGAAACAATCCTTTCCTTTTTTCTGATCATAGAGGAGCCGTATGAAGCTAAGGTTTCATGTACGGTTTTGGAATAGCGGTGGGAACTGTGATGTTATCATCGACTATGATTATCTAACAGTTCAAGTACAGTTGATATAGTTGAAGCACAGTCAAAATATGGTTTTTTTGGATGGAATCTTTGGCGTCAGCCTATAGGTTTTCTAGTTTTTCTAATTTCTTCTTTGGCAGAATGTGAAAGATTACCCTTTGATTTACCAGAAGCAGAGGAAGAATTAGTAGCAGGTTATCAAACTGAATATTCCGGTATTAAATATGGTTTATTTTATCTTGCTTCTTACCTAAATTTATTAGTTTCCTCTTTATTTGTAACTGTTCTCTACTTAGGCGGGTGGAATTTTTCTATTCCCTATATATCCTTTTTTGGATTTTTCCAAATGAATAAAATGGTTGGAATTTTGGAAATGATAATGGGTATCCTTATTACATTAACTAAAGCTTATTTATTTCTCTTCATTTCTATCACAATAAGATGGACTTTACCCAGGATGAGAATGGATCAGTTATTAAATCTTGGATGGAAATTTCTTTTACCCATTTCTCTGGGCAATCTCTTATTAACAACTTCTTCCCAACTAGTTTCACTATAAATAAGATAATACAATAACAGTAAGAATATCTTCAACACAAAAGTTCTCTCAAACAAGAGAAAGAAACATACCTTTTTCATAGATATTTAGAATATGTTCCCTATGATAACTGGGTTCATTAGTTATGGTCAACAAACAATACGCGCCGCAAGATACATTGGTCAAAGTTTCATAATTACCCTATCCCACACAAACCGTTTACCTATAACGATTCACTACCCTTATGAAAAATCAATTACATCGGAGCGTTTCCGGGGGCGAATACACTTTGAATTTGATAAATGTATTGCTTGTGAAGTATGTGTTCGCGTATGCCCGATAGATCTACCCCTTGTGGATTGGAGATTTGAAAAGGATATTAAAAGGAAACAATTGCTTAATTATAGTATTGATTTCGGGGTTTGTATATTTTGTGGTAACTGTGTTGAATACTGTCCGACAAGCTGTTTATCAATGACTGAAGAATATGAACTTTCTACTTATGATCGTCATGAATTGAATTACAATCAAATTGCTTTGAGTCGGTTACCAATCTCCATAATGGGAGATTACACAATTCAAACAATTAGGAATTCGCCTCAAAGTAAAATAGACGAAGAAAAATTTTGGAATTCAAGAACGATTACTGATTACTAGGATTTTTTTTGTTAGAAAAATCCAATAGTTTTTTACTAACTAGAAAGAAAAACCAATAACTACTGCTTATTGCAAATTATTCCTGATTTAAAATGAGAGTAGATTTTCGTGATGTAATTTCTAACTATACAACTTATATACAAATATACAAAAAAATATCCTAATCCCTTTTTCCTTCTTTGAATCTTTTAGTTTTAGTCAGTTCATGAAAAATTTTATACTATTAATTTCTTCTTATGCATAATGGATTTACCTGGACCAATACATGAGATTCTTGTGCTATTTGGGGGATTTGTTCTTCTACTAGGGGGTCTAGGAGTAGTATTACTTACCAACCCAATTTATTCTGCCTTTTCGCTGGGATTAGTTCTTGTTTGTATATCCTTATTCTATTTTTTATTGAATTCCTACTTTGTAGCTGTCGCACAACTTCTTATTTATGTGGGAGCCATAAATGTCTTGATCATATTTGCTGTAATGTTTGTAAACGGCTCAGAGTGGTCTAAAGATAAGAATTATTGGACTATTGGAGATGGGTTTACTTCACTCGTTTGTATAACTATTCCTTTTTCACTAATGACTACTATCCCAGATACGTCATGGTATGGAATTCTTTGGACTACAAGATCAAACCAAATAGTAGAACAGGGTCTCATAAATAACGTTCAACAAATTGGGATTCATTTAGCAACCGATTTTTATCTTCCGTTTGAACTCATTTCCCTAATTCTTCTAGTTTCTTTAATAGGTGCAATTACTATGGCTCGACAATAAGAAATACTTAGAATGAGTCAAAATTCTTAGAATTTCAAATCTAAAATAAATAACTAAAGAATCACAATTTTGATTTAGTAAAACCCATCTACTGCCAACACAACAAATACCTTCTTTTCTCTTTTGTTGCGTAATTGTTCTATTCTAATTAATTGAATCGGTTCAATTCTTGTCCTCATATTGAAATGAATCGAGATTGATAAGGAGTTAGTTAATGATGTTTGAGCATGTACTTTTTTTGAGTGTCTATTTATTTTCGATTGGTATCTATGGATTGATCACAAGCCGAAACATGGTTAGAGCTCTAATATGTCTTGAACTTATACTGAATTCAATTAATCTAAATCTCGTAACATTTTCTGATCTATTTGATAGTCGCCAATTAAAAGGAGACATTTTCGCAATTTTTGTTATAGCCCTTGCGGCTGCTGAAGCGGCTATTGGACTATCCATTCTTTCTTCCATCCATCGTAACAGGAAATCAACTCGTATCAATCAATCTAATTTTTTGAATAATTAGACATAGAATCCTCTAAACAAAGGCGCATATATAATAATATGGAACATTAAGATGAATAGAAATCAAATCTTATTTTCTTAATATTATTTGAGAATATCCATTTTTGGAGTAGGTTATTTCAGAGCATTCTTTTTTACTTATTGAATATTGCATTTTTGCAATTCATTGATATTGCAATTTGAATATTGCAAAAATTTATATTGAAAAGATGATAGCCAATTTAATTTATTGGCTAATTCGAATTAGTATGTAGAATTCGTATAATTATGACTGTTGAAGCTTTAAATTCAAGTCTCTTGGCTCTTTTCACGCTTTCTCACAAACAGATTAAGAATTATTTGTTAAAGTTTGGATAAACCATTGCTTCGTCTGGTGTCTACAATACATCTAACTTATATAGTACTAATTTTATTTTTACCAGATCGAAAATTTTTATGTTGAAAAGTAAAATTTATAGATCCAATGTCACATTCTGTAAAAATTTATGATACATGTATAGGATGCACTCAATGTGTACGAGCTTGTCCAACAGATGTATTAGAAATGATACCTTGGGATGGATGTAAAGCCAAGCAAATTGCTTCTGCGCCGAGAACCGAAGATTGTGTGGGTTGTAAGAGATGCGAATCCGCCTGCCCAACAGATTTTTTAAGTGTCCGCGTTTATTTAGGACCTGAAACAACCCGCAGCATGGCTCTATCTTATTGATACGTTACAAAAAACTCCACTTGAATCGTCTGATTCCTCTTTACCGAAGAAGCCTGTGCTCGAAATAATCGAGCATAGGCTTTTCTGGTCAAAACGTATCTTGTCTTTATTACTTTATCATGAGTTATTTTCCTTGGTTAACAATACTTGTTGTTTTGCCGATATTTGCAGGTTCATTAATTTTCTTTTTACCTCATAAAGGAAACAAAATCGTTAGGTGGTATACTATATCTATTTGTTTATTAGAATTCCTTCTAATGACTTATGCATTCTGTTATCATTTCCAATTGGAGGATCCCTTAATCCAATTAAAGGAGGATTCTAAATGGATAGATGTTTTCGATTTCCACTGGAGATTAGGAATCGATGGACTTTCATTAGGATCTATTTTTTTGACAGGATTTATTACTACTTTAGCTACTTTAGCGGCTTGGCCAGTTACCCGGAATTCGCGATTATTCTATTTCCTGATGCTAGCAATGTATAGCGGTCAAATAGGATTATTTTCTTCACGAGACCTTTTACTTTTTTTTATCATGTGGGAGTTAGAATTAATTCCTGTTTACTTACTTTTATCCATGTGGGGGGGAAAGAGGCGTCTGTATTCAGCTACCAAGTTTATTTTGTATACTGCAGGCGGTTCCATTTTTTTCTTAATCGGAGTTCTGGGTATGGGCTTATATGGTTCTAACGAACCAAGATTAGATTTGGAAAGATTGATTAATCAATCATACCCTGCAACATTGGAAATACTACTTTATTTTGGCTTCCTTATTGCTTATGCTGTCAAATTGCCGATTATACCTCTACATACGTGGTTACCAGATACCCATGGGGAAGCACATTACAGTACATGTATGCTTTTAGCGGGAATCCTATTAAAGATGGGAGCATACGGATTGATTCGGATCAATATGGAATTGTTACCTCATGCTCATTATCTATTTTCCCCCTGGTTGGTAATAATAGGAGCGGTGCAAATAATCTATGCAGCTTCAACTTCTCTTGGTCAACGAAATTTCAAAAAAAGAATAGCCTACTCCTCCGTATCTCACATGGGTTTCATAATTATAGGAATTGGTTCCATAACTAACATTGGACTAAATGGAGCTATTTTACAAATATTATCCCATGGATTTATCGGTGCTACACTTTTTTTCTTGGCGGGAACGGCTTGTGATAGAATGCGTCTTGTTTATCTCGAAGAACTGGGGGGGATATCTATCCCAATGCCGAAAATTTTTACCATGTTTAGTAGCTTTTCAATGGCTTCTCTTGCCTTGCCAGGAATGAGCGGTTTTGTTGCAGAATTAGTAGTATTTTTTGGACTAATTACTAGTCCTAGATTTTTGTTAATGCCTAAAATGCTAATTACTTTTGTAATGGCAATTGGAATGATATTAACTCCTATTTATTTATTATCTATGTTACGCCAGATGTTCTATGGATACAAGCTATTTCATGTTCCAAACGCAAATTTTGTGGATTCTGGACCACGAGAACTCTTTCTTTTAATCTGTATCTTTTTACCAGTAATAGGAATTGGTATTTATCCAGATTTTGTTCTCTCGCTATCCGTTGACAGGGTAGAGGCTCTCTTATCCAATTATTATCCTAAATAGGATTTTCTTTTTTTAACTAATCCGCTCCATATTCCATAGTTGAAAAACCAAAAAATTTAGAAAAAAGTAAAAAAGTCTAATTAGATCTATCTCGAATTTTTGAGAACCCTTTGAAAAGACGTTCAAGGGGTTCTCAAATCAAACAAAAATGGAAAAAAACCTTCATTTTATTAAATGAAGGTTTTATGTTATGTAATCATTTAGATGATAATGTAAATGAACCATAACTATGTAAACCTATTCCTAACAGATTGATACCAAAATAGCAGATCCAAATTATAAGAAATCCTATCGAAGCTACAAGTGCTGAATTCGTACCCTTCCAATTTGGATTTGTTCTACTATGTAAATAAATTGCAAATATGGTCCAGGTAATAAATGCCCAAGTTTCCTTAGGATCCCAATTCCAATAGGATCCCCACGCCTCATTAGCCCATACTGCTCCACAAAGAATACCTATGGTTAAAAGGGTAAACCCTAGACTAATGACACGATAACTCCAAGAATCCAAACGCTCAGTTAATTGATATTTGTAATAATTTGGAAATGCAGGAAAAGAGGTGTTTTTTAAAGCACTTCTTTTTGCATAGAAATATTCAATCTCACTAAAGAAAAATGTTTTAAGTAAAACATTTTTTTTCTTTTTCGAATTAGAAAAGAAATCGAAATTCTTTCGAAATCTAATGATTAGAAGGGCGGCGGATAATAAGGATCCGCACAAAAGAGTTGCATAGCTTAGTAACATCATACTGACATGCATCATTAACCACTGAGATTGTAGAGCAGGTACTAATATTGTAGATTGATGCATTTCAGTTAAAAGACCCGACGTGGCAAAGCCTTGCGTTAAAATAGTACTTGGCGTAGTTATTGTGCTTAAATCATTTTTAGAGTTCTGTATCTTAGGAATAGTATGAAGAATATACAGAGCCCATGAAAGGAATATCAATGACTCATATAAATTACTTAATGGAAAATGTCCCGAAGAAATCCAACGAGAAACTAACAATCCTGTTATAGAGAAAAAAGTAGCTATCATTCCTTTTTCTGACGAATCACGTAATCCCCTAAGTTCACGAACTAATAGGGTTATCAAATGAATCGTAATCACAATTGAAATGGTTGAGAAAGAGATATGAGTTAGTATATGTTCTAAAGTTGCGAATAGCATAAGGAGAAGGTCCCATTACAAAATTGGAAATTTCGAATTGAATCCATTTTCTAATCTATTGTATTCTTTTTCGAGAATGCCGCCACTCGGACTCGAACCGAGATGCTTGAGCACTGCTTCCTAAGAGCAGCGTGTCTACCAATTTCACCATGGCGGCTAACTTGAAATAATAGTTAACTTAAAAGAATAATAGTTATTTTCTCACGAATCGTCGAGATTGGGAGAGTCCATCGAATTTAGGAACATTAGAATTTTATCAATAAATACAAAGAATTTTGTATTTTAGAAAAATTTCTAGAATGAAAGCCTTTACGCTCTTATTAATATGATTTACCAGTCCTAAACCAATTTATTTGTGAATTTTGGATAAGATAGGTAGAGGTTGTAAGTCCTATTGCAAGAATACTCTACTTTTGATAATAGAATCCTCATATTTTTTTTATGAGGATTCTATTATCAAAAGTTCTTTGATAGGAAAAGAATACTGAGGACACAATATACCAAAAACTTTAGTTCTATATAACAATAACAGAAGAATTCGTTTTAAGAATATTGTACCGAGGAATTCGACACAAAAAAGTACACTCATTAATTAATCCGAATTATTCATTCATATTAAATAATTGGAATTTCTTTGGGATAGGTCAATTCAGATTATTCAAAAATCTGATTATTTGTTTGTTTGTTGCCCAGAAAAACCTTTTGGTTTTGGATGCTCGTTGCCGCTAGAAAATGATCTTGATTTTGCTAAAGAATAAGATTGTACTATGGAAAAATAAGTCTTTTTCTTCCAAATATTTTTACGAATACGCTTTTTTGACATCGAAGTACGTTTTTTTGGAACTGCCATTCAAAAAGGGGATTACTTTTTTCTAGTTGTATGTGAAAGACATCTATTGCCGCAAATCAATCCTTCTTTCTGTTTTTTCTTAGTATTTATATTTAGATACTGAAAGATACTGAAATTCTAATTTTTTTTTTACTTCATTTTGTCTAATGTGGATAAGACAAGAGTTTTTTAGCGTATTTTTCATATATATTTTAGACTTTTTTTTAATAATTTTTTTAATAATATAGAATATATACAAAGATATATTCTATACAAAACAAGGGTTTTCTATTTAAATCTATTTATATATCAAATATAATCCATATGGTATGGGGGATAAGCCCTCATATAAGATGGGGAGATAAAAAGAAGATAAAATTCAACCTCATATAAGACGGGGAGATAAAAAGAAGATAAAATTCAAATAGTTAATTAAGTTCAGAACGGTATTCCATAATTGAATTCCAATCAAAATAAAAAAATACTTAGTCTCTTAAACAAGACATTCTAAAACTTAGATAATTCTAGTCATTAGGATTTCCTTTTTATATGAAGTAAGGAATATTCGAGAATTTCCTATAAATATAGGTTTTCTTTGGAATTCAATCAATCAGTTACGAAACAAGAGAGCTATTTCATTTTAACAGAAAGAAATACAAAAATGAATAGAAAGTAAAATGATTCAATCTTTTTTTTTATTTTAATAAATATCTTTTTTAGCTAATAACTAGATAATGAAATTCTTTGATTAATTTTTTGAATTTAAGCAACTAAACCCATTCTGAATTTTTGAATATTTCAATGAGACAAATTTTGAAAAATTCAGAATTCCAGTATTTTTTCTTATTCTTATTTTGTTTTTTTAATTTCTTCAGAAAGAGATAAGAATAGGTTTGGTGAATCGGAAACTATTTGATTTTATAGAAAAATTGAACTAAAAATTTCAACTAAAAATTGCTATTTCTTTTCTTATGGAACATACATATCAATATGCCTGGGTAATCCCTCTTCTCCCACTTCCAGTTATTATGTCAATGGGGTTTGGACTTTTTCTTATTCCGACAGCAACCAAAAATCTTCGTCGCATATGGGCTTTTCCTAGTGTTTTACTCTTAAGTATAGCTATGGTATTCTCAGTTCACCTGTCTATTCAACAAATAAATGGAAGTTCTATCTATCAATATCTATGGTCTTGGACCATCAATAATGATTTTTCCTTAGAATTTGGATACTTGATCGACCCCCTTACTTCTATTATGTTAATACTAATTACTACTGTAGGAATCTTGGTTCTTATTTATAGTGACGATTATATGTCTCACGATGAAGGATATTTGAGATTTTTTGTTTATATAAGTTTTTTTAATACTTCTATGTTGGGATTGGTTACTAGTTCCAATTTGATACAAATTTATTTTTTTTGGGAACTTGTGGGAATGTGTTCCTATTTATTGATAGGCTTTTGGTTTACACGGCCGATTGCAGCAAGTGCTTGTCAAAAAGCTTTTGTAACTAATCGTGTAGGGGATTTTGGTCTGTTATTAGGAATTTTAGGTTTTTTTTGGATAACAGGTAGTTTAGAGTTTCGGGATTTGTTCAAAATAGCTAATAACTGGATTCCTAATAATGGGATTAATTCCTTACTTACTACTTTGTGTGCTTTTTTATTATTTCTTGGTGCAGTTGCAAAATCTGCACAATTCCCTCTTCACGTATGGTTACCCGATGCTATGGAAGGACCCACTCCCATTTCGGCTCTTATACACGCAGCAACTATGGTTGCTGCGGGGATTTTTCTTCTAGCTCGACTTCTTCCTCTTTTCATATCCCTACCTTTGATAATGAGTTTCATTTCTTTAGTAGGTACAATAACACTCTTCTTAGGAGCTACTTTAGCTCTTGCTCAGAGAGATATTAAAAGAAGCTTAGCCTATTCTACAATGTCTCAATTGGGTTATATGATGTTAGCTCTAGGTATAGGTTCTTATCAAGCTGCTTTATTCCATTTGATCACTCATGCTTATTCGAAAGCTTTATTGTTCTTGGGATCCGGATCCGTTATTCATTCAATGGAACCTCTTGTTGGATATTCACCAGATAAAAGTCAGAATATGGTTCTTATGGGTGGTTTAAGAAAATACGTTCCAATTACAAGAACTACTTTTTTATGGGGTACACTTTCTCTTTGTGGTATTCCACCTCTTGCTTGCTTCTGGTCCAAAGATGAAATCCTTAGTAATAGTTGGTTGTATTCACCCTTTTTTGGAATAATAGCCTCTTTTACTGCAGGATTAACTGCATTTTATATGTTTCGGATATATTTACTTACTTTTGATGGGTATTTGCGTGTTCATTTTCAAAATTACAGTAGTACTAAAGAAGGTTCGTTGTATTCAATATCCTTATGGGGAAAAAGCATACCCAAAGGAGTCAATAGGGATTTTGTTTTATCAACAATGAAGAGTGGAGTTTCTTTTTTTTCACAAAATATACCGCAAATTCCTGGTAATACAAGAAATAGGATAGGATCCTTTAGTACTCCCTTTGGGGCTAAAAACACTTTTGTCTATCCTCATGAAACGGGAAATACTATGCTATTTCCTCTTCTTATATTACTGCTTTTTACTTTGTTCATTGGATCCATAGGAATCCATTTTGATAATGGAGCAATGGATAATGGAATATCGGAGTTAACCATATTAGCAAAGTGGCTAACTCCCTCAATAAACTTTTTCCAGGAAAGTTCTAATTCTTCTATAAATTCATATGAATTTCTCACTAATGCAATTTCTTCTGTAAGTTTAGCTATTTTGGGTCTATTCATAGCATATATCTTCTATGGATCCGCTTATTCTTTTTTTCAGAATTTGAATTTTTTAAATTCCCTTCTAAAAGGGAATCAAAAAAAGAACTTTTTGGATCAAATAAAAAAAACGATATACAACTGGTCATATAATCGTGGTTATATAGATGTTTTCTATACTAAGGTCTTTATCCTGGGTATAAGAAGATTAGCCGAACTAACGCATTTTTTCGATAAAGGTGTCATTGATGGAATTACCAATGGAGTGGGTCTTGCTGGTTTTTGTATAGGAGAAGAAATTAAATATGTGGGGGGAGGTCGAATATCATCTTATCTATTCTTTTTTTTATGTTATGTATCCTTGTTCTTATTCTTTTTTCTTCCTTAATTCATTATTCCATGAAAATGGATTATTCCATGAATTCCTCAAAACGAGGCTCATCAAAATGCAAAATCTAAGACTACTATAAGACTACTAATAAAATAAGAAAAAAATTCGAACGATTAAATTACTTCTCCCGAATATCCAACTGACTGATTAATTTCTTATAACGTACTCTATTTTTCTTTGCCAAATAAGCCAGCAAACGTTGACGTTTTCCCAAAAGTCTTCGTAGACCTCTTTCCGATGAAAAATCTTTTTTGTGTAATTCCAAATGTGAAGCAAGTCTCCGTATCTTATTGGTGAAACTGAATACTTGAAATTCAACAGAACCCCTGTTTTCTTGTTTTTCTTCTTTAACCATAAATCAAAAAATTTTTCTACCTCCTTTCTTTTTCATGTATTTTTCTGATCAGGAAAAATCAAAAATTATGTCAGTTATTTTGAAGTTATTCGAATCTCGTACACACAAAAATTTGCTATTATTCATCTACTGCTGGAATCTGGAATTTGGATTTATTTTATCGATGCAAATTGGATTTGGATAGAAGGGTACATTCTTTTATTTTAGATAGAAGAAACATTTCTTCTATCTAAAATAAAAGAATTTTGCTGATTTATTTATTGCTATATCCAATTTATAGAATTGATACACCATTAAATTGATATCATTTAGCAAAATGAAACACAGCATATGCATCCATCTTTCGGCTCGAGAATTTCACGGGATAGAGATATAGTATAAGAAATAGGCTATTAAGTAACTCTAAATGAATTGTGGATACATCTGTATCCTTAACATACTGAAACGATTGCCATTATTCGTATCAAACCAATAGCGATTCATAAAAGCTAAATCTTGTAATCAATGGTGGGCCAATAATGAATTTTTTTGCATATGTATTAAGACGCTTGGTCTGATTTCGAAATTGTCCAGAGTTTTTTATGTTGTTTTCATTGCAAAATGATGGATCTCCTTCCGTAACTTTCCAATTACGAGTACGAGAATTGAAAGACATGAAAATTCTCAATTCTCTACGGCGTCTAGGAGATAGATAGAAT